GGTAGTTGCTGAACCATACCACATAGTTCCAGCAACAACAAAGGCTGCAAAAAAGACAGCAGCGATACTACTGGAAAGGACGGTTTCAATATTTCCCATACGTAATCCTTTGTATAGACGTTGAGGCGGACGGACACTAAGATGGAATAGGCCCGCTAATATGCCTAATGTCCCTGCTGCAATATGATGAGAGGCTATTCCGCCCGGAACAAAAGGATCAAAACCCTCCACACCCCATGCCGGACTTACAGATTGTACCCTTCCGGTAAGTCCATAAGGGTCGGACACCCATATTCCAGGACCGTACAATCCGGTCACATGAAAAGCGCCAAACCCAAAACAAGCCACCCCCGAGAGAAATAAATGAATTCCAAAGATCTTGGGCAAGTCCAAAGAAGGTTTTCCCGTACGTTCATCACAAAATATTTCTAGATCCCAATACACCCAATGCCAGATAGCTGCCAAGAAGCACAAGCCAGAAAACACAATATGAGCTCCAGCCACACCTTCATAACTCCAAATACCCGGATTCGTTACGGTTCCTCCAGTGATACTCCAACCGCCCCATGAATTGGTTATCCCTAAACGAGTCATGAAAGGTATAACGAACATGCCTTGTCTCCACATTGGGTCGAGAACAGGATCAGAGGGATCAAAAACTGCTAATTCATATAGAGCCATCGAGCCGGCCCAACCAGCAACCAAAGCTGTATGCATTATATGGACAGACAGCAAACGACCGGGATCATTCAATACAACAGTATGAACACGATACCAAGGCAAACCCATGGAAATACCCCTTTATCAACGAAAAATAGACACTATGTAACTTTATTGCACTGAAAAAACTATGTTATATATTTCCACCTTTCAGTGGATTATCTCGGGGAAAGTATTACTATTTTTATTTTAGTAATATTTTAGTAATAATGTAAGAATTCGGTTTGTAAGAAACAAGGGAAGCAGATCTATTCTATACCCGATAAGTAACAATACGCAATGGCAGGGTTGGCCATCTATCTTTATCTATGAGCGAATGCATACATATTTGTGCATCATTCAAAGGGCCTAATCGTATTTGTAAGAATTTTACTTTTTAAGTTTGTCTCCCTTTACTTTATTTAAGATTTAGTTTTTTTTATGAACTTATCGAATCTAAACATAAAATATGATAAAGCCCAATCTTATTAACACTTTATGAAAAAAAAAAAATTCATTGTTACGCTTTCACATCAAAGTGATGAATTAGAGTATTTCATTTTTTTTTCATTAAATGCCTATTGGTGTTCCAAAAGTTCCTTTTCGAAATCCTGGAGAGGACGATTCAATTTGGATTGACATATAGTGCGACTTGTCAGATATATTGGGTCATATGGGATTTTCCCGTTCTCCCCCCCGATCGGGATATACTCTGTTTCGCCCAAGAAAGATTGATTAAATCTAAATCATCAAAAATTGGGAGCGTGAAATAAAATTAAGTGCAATTGCTTTCCTTTTTGGGGTATACAGATTAATATTATCCAATTTAGAATAATTTATGGTTGGCTTGCTTGTTTGGACCAATAAAATGAAGTATCCAGGCTTCGTTTAGAAAAAACCAATCAGTAAAGTAATATATCGAGCATTACTACTTGTATCCTATTCTATTTAATTTAGAATTTATAAGTAGATAAGTAGAAGTAATATCAAATTGATAATCATATTCAATGGAATAATATGATGAATATATTAAATATTCGGCGTAAAGCATGAAATGAAAAAAAAAAAGTGTAGCAAAAGGGTGTGGTATGGGGGCATTTGCCCTATATGTGCAAATCAAAATCGGGCGGATCTTTACTCGGAGTAGAGCGCAAACCTAAAAGAATTGAATAAGACCCTTCGGGAACAAGAAAATGGCATCGCGATTTGAATTGGATCACGATGAAAAATACATCAATGATGAAGTTAGTTTGATAAGTTTAATGAATTCTTTTTTAGATGTAAACACATCAAAACTCATCTTTCTTGAAAAATGGAAGAAAAGCCCTCCGTTAGAATAGAAGTTAGACAGAACTCACTAGCAAAAAAAGGGGGGGGGGGCTGGAATCTACACATTGATTCTTTTTTTTTCGCGATTTATTTGGTGAACCGTATGCATCAAAAGGTGCATGTACGGTTTATAGGGGGTAGTTTTTTATCCTAATCAATCGACTTTATCGAGAAAGATTACTGTTTTTAGGTCAAGATGTTGATAGCGAGATTTCGAATCAACTTATCGGTCTTATGGTATATCTCAGTATAGAGAGCGAGACCAAAGATTTGTATTTATTTATAAACTCTCCCGGCGGATGGGTAATACCGGGAATAGCTATTTATGATACTATGCAATTCGTGCGACCGGATGTACAGACAGTATGCATGGGATTAGCCGCTTCAATGGGATCTTTTATCCTGGTCGGAGGACAAATTACCAAACGTCTAGCATTCCCTCACGCTCGGCGCCAATGGGTTTTTATTTGAAAGAAAACTATGCCTTCGCCGTCTGAACTATGAATATTAAGTAATAATAGCATGGCATTTCGAATTCGATATAAGAAATTTTTTTTTCTTGTTTTTTAAAACGGTAGATTTTTTAAAACGGTAGATTATGTATCGAAAGATTAGTATGAGATATAGGGATATTTACGATTTTATCTTATCTATCGGGATCTATTTCAGCGTCACAAACTTTTTTGTTTTCACGCCCGGGGACTCTTAACACATTTATGTTATGAAAGAGTACGAAAAAAAAAATTATATTATTTTTTTATTTGCATTTGAAAAAAGAAACTTTGGGATTGCTAAATCGCTCATGAAATAAAGCAACGGAACCACCATAGTATTTTTTTAACTCCTAAAAAAAAAGAAGGGCGGTTATTGTATTATTTACCGATCTAGGCATGAGAAATGAAATATTCTCTGTTTTTATTCAATGAAAGGTAAAAGTCAATTCTATTGTGGAGCCGTATGCAATGCGCAAACAATGCCTGTACGGTTGTTCAATTTTATCTTTTTTTTTTCTTATTATTCGTTATCTCTTCTCTTTCTCGTCACCGTATCAGTCGAGATAGAGTAACCATCGATTATCTTATATCCTCAGGGTAATGATTCATCAACCTATTGCTGGTTTTTATGAAGCACAAGCAAGAGAATTTGTCCTGGAAGCGGAAGAACTACTGAAACTTTGCGAAATCCTAACAAGGGTTTATGCACAAAGAACGGGTAAACCCTTATGGGTTGTATCCGAAGACATGGAACGAGATGTTTTTATGTCAGCCACAGAAGCCCAAGCTTATGGAATTGTTGATCTTGTAGCAGTTGCCTAAAAAATAGCAGGAATTTTATGCAATCGCAGTTTGCGATTTTATTTATTATTTTTATTCTTTTCTTTTTATTTTTATTCTTTTCTTTTTTTAACTATTAATATAGAAAATTAATATAGAAAATAAATAACTCATCATCGTCCGGTTAGGATCGATCTAAACCAGCCCATTATGCATACGATTCAACATGCCAACTATTAAACAACTTATTAGAAACACAAGACAGCCAATCAGAAATGTCACCAAATCCCCCGCACTTGGGGGATGCCCTCAGCGCCGAGGAACATGTACTCGGGTGTATGTGCGACTCGTTCAGATCATGGGTTCGGATAAGATAAAATAAAGGAAACCATTTTTCCGCTATCCGTGAGCAGTACGGATGAATAGGATAGAATAGAAGAAAGCCCTTCGCTATCTAAAAAAAACATTTATCATACCCCTCTCTTGTGTATCAAATTTATGGTTTCCATTGGTGCATTAATCACCTCAATTTTCAATTTAAAATGAGAAAGAATTCCCATTGGTAGCAAATGATTAGTCGTTAAGCAGGGTAAATCTTATTTAAATTTAAATTAAAATAAAAAAAGGCCGAAAGTTATGCCCCTACTCTTGCAAGAACGGACTAACAGGGTCAGCCAATCCGCTAATTTTCATAATTAAATACCGTTACTGTATAGATAGATCTCGTTGTGAAAGAACTATTACTGGAGAATTCATGAGTAGAGCTAAAAAGTATGAACTGTACAAGTTAGCAATAGCATTGATTAAATGATTAAATGAGGAATAGGGGCTCCGGTGTATAGAGCAGACCTCACCGTTTAAGAAATAACCATAGAAACGATGGAACCCACTAATTTTTTAGCTATTTCTAGTTATTACTTTTTTATTCGGTTTTTGTTTGATACCCAATATCAATACAATTTTTTTTTTCTCTTTTTCTAGGCGAAATACCTAGAAAAAAAAAAACAAATCGTGGTTGGGAAGGTTATAGTAGCAAAAGCCGTTGGAATTATTATTTTATACATTGGCAGAATCCGTTTTGTTAATATAGAAGGGGGAAAACGAATAACTGAAAGAAAAGAAATTTATTAGTTATTCATCAAAGTTTCGTTTATTCAATGACCAGAATTAGACGAGGATATATAGCGCGGAGGCGTAGAACAAAAATTCGTTTATTCACATCAAGTTTTCGAGGGGCGCATTCAAGACTTACTCGAACTATTATTCAACAAAAAATAAGAGCTTTGGTTTCGGCCCATCGGGATAGAGATAAGCACAAAAGAAATTTTCGTCGTTTATGGGTCACTCGGATAAATGCAGTAATTCGCAAAAGCGAGGTATCCTATAGTTATAGTATATTCCTAAACAATCTGTCCAAGAGACAGTTGCTTCTTAATCGTAAAATACTTGCGCAACTAGCTATATTAAATAGGAATTGTCTTTATATGATTTCAACTGACATTAGAAAATAAGGAAAGTGGAAGGAGTACATCGGGATGTTTTACATACACGTTATTTCCGGGAGAATGAATTCCGAGAAGGTAGAATAGAAATTAATATGATAAAATACGAGAATATGATCAGGTAGCCAAACTGAGTAAAAACTTGAATTTAGATAAAAAAAAAACGATTTTTTTTTTCCAATTCGTTTTTTTCTTACAAGACGACGACAATCAAATCTAGATTTTCAGATTTTTCGACCAAAATAGCAATTTAATTTGAGCTCGGATTCGAATTTTGATTTTGATTCAATTGAAGAGTAACCCTATTTTTTTCTAGTTCTAAGACCAGAAGTGCGAGCGACCAATTCGTTTTTTTCAAAATGTTTTTCATTATTAAGAAAAGGTAACAAAGATAAAATACGGGCTTGCTTTATAGCAATAGTAATTAATCGTTGTTGTTTTAAAGTTAATCTATTTACCCGCCTAGATAATATTTTTCCTTGTTCACTAATAAATCGAGTAATTAAACTTATATTTCTATAATCAATTCGATCCCCCGATTGGATCGGGGGCAAACGCCTACGAAGGGGTCGCTTGGACTTAAAAAAAAGTCGCTTGGATTTATCCATGGTTTGTTTAGTCCTTATTTTGAAAATCCTATTTCTTATAATTCTAAATCATTATCATTTTTGATCCGATCAAGTAAAATAAATAGGATTTTCCTTTTTTCTTGTTTATATTTCAATATATAATTTACAATATTGAAATTATTTACAATATTCAATTTATTAAAATTGTATATACAATTTTATAAATAGATTTTATCTTCCCATATTATATCCTAATAGGATATTTTTTGTTAATATATCATTTTTCATCTTCCCTGTAAAGCCGCTATCGTTTCCGTCTATTTCTTTATCTCCCCATGAATTGTATGCTTGGAACAATAGGGACAGAATTTTCTCAATTCCAATCGATTAGGCGTATTGTGTCGATTCTTTTGAGTACTATATCTGGAAATGCCTCTTGGTTTCTTATTAACATTGTTTCGAACACAACTGGTACATTCCAAAATAATTCTTACTCGGACATCTTTACCCTTGGCCATGAGCCCCTCCCTCACCTTGGTTTTTTATTTACTCAACGCTTCGATTTTCCGATCTGAAGAGAAGAAGAGCGGAATAAAAAAAAATCGAAGTTGCTAGCTCGAAATCAAATCCAGAAATCAAATTATAAAAAATTTCATTGCAACCCAATATCCTAATAAAAAAAAAGTAATAAAATAATAAGTAATACAATGCTTTGAAAATATATTTAAATTAGAAGTTTAGTACAGTATTTCATTTAAACATCGTATATGATACTCTCGCCCTAGCTACATTTTTATTTCCGTTTTCTTAATTGATGTTAATTTACTTGAAGACGGGGCCCGCGCTCTGAATTTTGCTGCGGTTGAATAAACTTTCTTTTATTCTATTTTTTTTATTTATAAATAAAAAAAAAATAGAATAATTTTTATAAAAATAAAGAAGAGGAGGTAGCAGTCACAGATATTTAATTGTATCTCTAATCTTCTTCACACCCCCCGTTATTGTTATGTTAATAAAATAACTAGAATGAAAAAAACGGGAATGTCAACGCATCCGGGAAAAAGCGATTGATCTCTATCAATAGACCGGCTAAAGCCCCGAACCATAGAGTACTTATTACCGGGGCTACAGATAGATATGTTTTTAGATCTCGCATTTTAAATCCCTCCTTATTGTAATAATTGTAATATAATTGTAATAAATAATATTTATTGTAATACCTAATGGTAATACATATATGATCAGATCAGATATATAGTTAAATAAAAAAAGATCAGATGTATATATAAAAAAAGCCACTTGCGTTTGGTTTGTACACAGAATCCAGAATTAAAATTGAAATGTACAACGCTTTGATAGATAAGATTTTCCTTTTCTTAAAAGAACAAAATATATATCTTTTTCCCTATTTTATTTTTTCATATACCATAGAATATCATATAATAAAATAAAAAAAAAAGTTTATTATTATATGATAAAAAAATGATATGAGATCAAAAAAAAAGACGAAATAGAAAGATCAAAATAGCAAGATAATATGTATATCAATGAAGAAAATAAAATAAAATAAGTATATAGAAAAGAAGGCAGGAATTCTCTACAATGACATTGTAATCCAATTGAATTGAAATGAAAGGGATGTAGCGCAGCTTGGTAGCGCGTTTGTTTTGGGTACAAAATGTCACGGGTTCAAATCCTGTCATCCCTACCTATCACTTCGCCTCAGAGCCATAACGAGGGTCCATTGAAATCAATAAAAATTGGACATGACATACCTACTCTTTAATTTCTATTTTATATCATATTATATATCATCCTATAGCCCTTCAACATGTATTGTAGTTAAAAAAAATAAAGACTTTTTTTCCTTACAGTCTTTTTTTTTGTAATTTCGTGGTAAGAAAGCGCTCTTAGTTCAGCTCGGTAGAACGTGGGTCTCCAAAACCCAATGTCGTAGGTTCAAGTCCTACAGAGCGTGATTCCGTTCTTAGAGCGTGATTCCGTTCTTGTTTTTTTAGGTCGAAATTTTTACGTAAAAAAATGGAACAGCAATCTGAATTTGACCTCCCCCTTTCTTGAATCCGAAGGAGGTCAGAAAAGCAAGGTATTAATTAATCAAAGGTCCAA